ATAATGTATAGAAACTCAGGACAGGGTCAAAAATAAAGGCAAAAATGGCTGTGTTCACCCGCGGGTGATTCGTGCTTATGAGTCGAGGTGTCGGGAGGAGTAGTAAATTTTTGGTAGTCTTAAATATCGACAGGTTTTTTTATAATATTTTTTTCTCCGCGGAAAAAAAAAATATGAAACGGTTTTAAAAAATAACTTCATATAGGATTTCGGGTTTGTAATTTTGGTATAGGAAAGTGGTATTGATTTTGGTGAAAACGTGAAAAATTGGGTAAAAAAATGCGTTCAAAGCGGGATTTCTTTAGTAATAAAGAATGGAATTTTCAGTAGTATATGAAAATATGTCTTACAATCATTAAGAGATGTATCCATATAGGAGAAGGTGCTAGACCAAGAATATAGCTCCACCTGGACTAATGGTCTACCCCGGAGAGGGGTGACGGTAACGGGCATATATGGGTGTCAGGTGAAAGGTACCCCTAAAAAGAGCAACCAGGGGCGGCCAAGCACAGGTGATAAGAACATGAGGTAGGATGTACCAGGATAAAGGGTGCGACCAAAGGCCTTGGAAAGAGCAAGTAAGGCGGGGTGGTTCCGGACCATTGAGGTGTTCTTGAAGGTGTAACCAGCGGCCTTGGAAAGGACATAGACGGGAGGAGTTACAATATATGGACGTGAAAAGCGGGACTGTGTGCTTTGATGAAAGGATAGAGGATTTCACGGGAAGGGATAAGTCATGGGACACCGGTTTGAAGTAGATAGCCATGATTACTAATAATCGAACAACCTCTGATAAGTGGAACGACCAGAAAATGAGGAAGGGAAAGGATGTGAGTGAGCCAGTTTCGTATATAATTAATTATAAGTGATATTCTCGTTTATTAGGCGTGAGGCAAAACGATTAATGTATTATTATACATAGTGAAATGAGGACATTATATGTAGAGAGTACATAAATGAGGCTAATTTCGGGATTAAAATGGTTGGGGGGGGTAGGGGGGGGGTCCTAGGAGAGTTATTTTTTTATGGTTTATTTAGAGAGTAGTTTAAGTAGTAAAATACTGGCTAGTTGCTCTAAGGGATACCCGGCTTTGGTTTACAAGAACAATGCTTTTAGATTTTAAGCTATTAGAGCAGGTAAAGTTCGAGATTTTGTTTTCCGCCAGGCCTAGTACAGGGTTAGTCATGAAGAATATGAAGTATAAAATTGAGGCCAGCTGACTAATTTCTGTGAATGGGGGTTCTACTGGTTTGGTGGCAGTTCAAGTAATAATGATAAATGTAACGGTGAAAGTTCAGAATATAAGTTGTATGAAAGGTCGGAATATTATGGAGCGAGTATTTGAGGTGTGGGTGAAGGGTGTTGTGAGAAGGATGGCGATGGATAGGATTAGGGCAAGGGCTCCGCCTAGCTTGTTTGGCACTGATCGGAGGATCCCGTAGGCGAATAAGAAGTATCATTCGGGCTTGATGTGTTGGGGTGTGATTAGGGGGTTGGCTTTTGAGAAGTTTTCTGGGTCGTTCAAGATGTTAGGGTAGAATGAAAGAATTATGAATAGTAGGGTCATTATTATTGTTAGTATGAGGGTGTCTTTGTAGGAGTGGTAGGGGTGGAATGGAATTTTGTCAATGTCTGAGTTTGTTCCTAGTGGGTTGTTGGAGCCCTCATTGTGTAATAGTAAAATGTGGATTGAGGATATAGAGATAATGATGAATGGTAAGATAAAGTGGAGAGCGAAAAATCGGGTTAGGGTTGGGTCGTTGACTGCGAAGCCGCCTCACAGTCATGTGATGATAGTTGTTCCGAGGTATGGGATAGCGGTTAGGAGATTTGTGATTACTGTTGCCGCTCAGAATGATATTTGTCCTCATGGTAAGACGTAGCCGAAGAAGGCGGTGGCTATTAGGATGATTAAAAGGGCGGTGCCTGATAGTCATACTTCTTTATTAAGGTGGGATCCGTAGTAAATTCCCCGTGCGATGTGGGTGTAGATGCAGATAAAGAATAAGGATGCGCCGATGGCGTGTGTGTTTTGTATGATTCAACCGCATGGTACGTCTCGGGAGATGTGGATGATAGATGAGAAGGCTAGGTTAATATTGGCTGTATAGTGGATTGCTAGGAAGAATCCGGTTATAGTTTGGATTATTAAACAGGTGAGTAGTATTGATCCAAAATTTCATCATATTGAGATATTTGAACCTACAGGGAGTAGGTTGAATAGTGTGAGTATGTGTTGGTGGGACATGTTTTTGTAGTTGATGTACAACGGTGGTTTTTCGGGCCACAGGACTCCGAGAGAGCAAGAATTATGTTTTTAGTAGAGTATTTGCTTTATTTTATCTTGGCCTTAGTGTTTTTTGGTGTTGTGGTTTTAAGTTTTACAGTTGCTCCTTATCAGGGGGTTATTTCTTTGATAGGCATCTCTTTTTTTTGTTGTATTGCTATGGTTTTAATAGGTCGTACTTATGCGGCGTTAGTAATATATATTGTGTATTTGGGGGGGTTAGTTGTAGTTTTTGGTTATTGTGTGAGTGTGGAGAAAGGTGGGGAAGTTGTTGTGGGCACTAGTGGGTTTTGGTATATTATTCTGGTTTTGGGGGTTGGGGTGGTAATGTGTGTGTTAATACTGGTTCTTGGGGGTGGTGGACAGGGTTTGTTGGTTTATCTTGGGTGGGAGGATTGGGTGTGTCTAGAGGTAAATGGTTATGGTGTTTTTTATTGTGATGGGGGGGCAGGGTTGGTGGTGTGTGCTTGGGGTTTGGTTGTGGCTTTGTTCTCTGTCTTAGTGATTCTAGGCTGGACTCGGTTGGGTGGTTTCCGTCCTTTTAGGGGGAGGTTAGGGTTAGTGAGATGAGAAGGGTAAGGGTGAAGGTGGTTATATAATTTTTGATTATATTTTTTTGTTGTGTCGATAGGAGGGTTAGTTGGGTGAGTGTTTTTGATAGGCCTTTAGGACCATAATTTTCTAGGGTTCATAGGTCTATGAGTTCTGTTGAAATTTGTTGGCTTGATTTTAGTATGTTTATTGTTATGGCTCGGTGTGGAATATTGAAGAATGCTAGTTGATTAAAGAAGAGATTGATGGTTTGTGGTTTGGGGGGGGGTAGGGGGAGGGTTGTCTGTATAAAGTCTTTTGATATGATGATTCCTAGAATTGTTATAGTTAGTGCTATGAGTTTCACTATTTTTGGTATTGTTGTTATGGGGGGAGTTTGTAAAGTTGATAGTTTGGTGATGCTACCAATGAGGATGGAGGCAAGGGTTAAGCGTATTAGGGGTTGGATGGTGTCTTTGGTTTCTTTGTGGGGGTTAATCTTGGTGTGTGATGGTCCCGTTAGGATGAGTAGAATAATTTGTATGCTGTAGGATGCGGAAAGTATAGTTGCGATTAATGTGATTGTTAGGGCTCATAGGTTGATGTGGGAGTTGGTTATGGTTTCGATGATGGTGTCTTTTGAGTAGAAACCCGATAGGAAGGGTATGCCTATTAATGAGAGGCTGGCAATGGTGGTAAATGATGAGGTTATAGGTGCAGTTTTCAGTAGATTTCCTGTTATTCGGAGGTCTTGTTCGTTGTTTAGATTGTGGATGAATGAGCCGGAGCAGAGAAAGAGGAGCGCTTTGAAAAAAGAGTGTATGGTTATGTGTAGGAAGGCAAGGGTGGGTTGGTTTAGTCCGAGTATTGTTATTATTAGTCCTAGTTGACTTGTAGTTGATAGTGCGATAATTTTTTTGATGTCGTGTTGAGTGATTGCCGCAGCTGCAGCAAATATGGTTGTTGTTGCTCCAAGAATTAAACATATGGTTTTTATGGTGTGATGGTTATTTAGGATGGGGTGAAGTCGGATTAGTAGGAATACTCCAGCTACTACTATAGTGCTGGAGTGGAGGAGAGCTGATACGGGTGTAGGGCCTTCTATTGCTGCTGGTAGTCAGGGGTGGAGGCTGAATTGTGCGGATTTTCCTATGGCTGCCGCTATTAGGCCAATAGTGGGGATGAGGTTGACTGTTTCGTATTGAATTAGTAGTTCTTGTATGTTTATTGAGGAAAAAGTGATAAGTCAGGTGGTAGTGAGGATAAGTCCAATATCTCCGATTCGATTGTAGATGATGGCCTGTAAGGCTGCTGTGTTAGCGTTTGATCGTGCCCCTCATCATCCGATTAGGAGGAAAGATATAATTCCTACACCTTCTCAGCCGATAAAGAGTTGGTATATGTTGTTGGCTGTAATGATGATTATTATTGTGATTAGGAAGGTGATTAGGTATTTAATGAATTTGTCAATGTTGGGGTCGTTGGATATATATCAAATAGAGAATTCGGTGATGGATCATGTGATAAATAGTGCTACTGGAATAAAGGTTAAGGATAGTGTGTCTAGTGTAATGGTAATGTTGATATTTTCTGTTTGGGTGGTGATTAGGGGAAGTAGTGTTATTGTTAATTCGTGGTTGTTGTTTAGTAGTGCGTTGAGTGGGATTATGCTAATTATGGATATTAGTATTAAGGTGTGTTTGGTATTATTGAGGTTGTGTAAAGAGAGGGGTAGGATTGTAGAGATAATTAGGGAGAAGAAAATTGTTAGGATGATGGTTGGTGTGGTTAGGCTCATTTTCTACCACTTGGATTTGCACCAAGAGCTTTGGCGCCTAAGACCAGTGGAGCAACTATTCTCCTTTGATAGAAGAGAGGGCTGGTATTTTACCAGATTGAAGAGTTAGCAGGTCTTCTGAACCTCTCGGTGTGCGAGGTGATATCTATTTTCAGGGTCACAACTTGATATTTTTTTTAAATTACACACACTTCTAATGATTAGTTCCGGTTTCATGGAGATTATTATTAGTGGGATAATGTGGAGGACTATTAATAGGTGTTCTCGTGAGTGTGTTGGTTCTGTTTGGTTGTTGAGTAGGGTTGGTCCTATTTGTGTTGATAAGAATATATGTAGGGAGTAGGAGGCGGTAATTAATATTGACAGTCCAAGTAGGATGATGGTTGTTGGGCATCAGTTGAATAGGGTGGATATAATTAGAAGTTCACTTGTAAAGTTTATAGTGGGTGGGATGGCGATGTTTATGAGGTTAGTTAGCAGTCATCAGGTTGTAGTTATTGGCAGGATATTGTGAAACCCTCGTGTGAGGATTAGGATTCGGGTGTGTGTGCGTTCATAGATTGTGTTGGCTAGACAGAAGAGTGCTGATGAAGTAAATCCATGGGCGATTATTAGGGCTATGGCTCCGGATAGGCCTCATGGTGTTTGAATAATGATTGCGGCTACTACTAGGCCCATGTGGCTGATAGAGGAGTAGGCGATTAATGATTTTAGGTCTGTCTGCTGTAGACATGTTAGGTTGGCTAAGATGGCCCCCCATAGGGCCAGTACGATGAATGGGAGGAACATGTCTGTTTTTGTTGTGGGTAAAATTTGTATTATGCGGATGATGCCGTATCCCCCTAATTTTAACAGGATTGCTGCTAGGACTATTGAGCCAGCAATGGGGGCTTCTACGTGGGCTTTTGGGAGTCAGAGGTGTAGCCCGTAGATGGGTATTTTTGCTAGGAATGCGGTCAGGCAGGCTAGTCATAGTAGGAGGCTAGTTCATTGATTTGGTGGGGGTAGTAGTTGGAGGAATGGGGTTGGGGTGTTTGTTGAGTTGTTAACAAAGATAATTGCTATAAGTAGGGGTAAAGAGGTTGTTAGTGTATATAGTATGAAGTAGGTTCCTGCAGTTAGTCGTTCTGTTTGTTGTCCTCAGCGTGTAATGATAATTAGGGTTGGGATTAGGGTGGCTTCGAATATAATGTATATAAGGGTCAGATTGGAAGCTATGAATGTTGTCGAAATAAATAGTTGTAGGAGCGTTAGTGTTGCTAGAAATGTTCGTTGTCGTTGTAGGGGTTCTTTAGTTATTGTGTGCTGGCTGGCAATGGTTATTAGTGGTAGAAGTCAGTAGGAGAGTGCAAGGAGCGGTGCTGAGGTGGGGTCCACGTTCAATAGTGTGTTTGATTTAGGTTCTAAGAGGGTTAAGCTTAGTAGTGATAGCGTGAATATATAAGAGGTTGTTGTTGGGTAAAGTATATTGGGTTTAAGGGTTAGAATTGTTGGAATTAGTATTGTTGTTATTATGAGAATCTTAAGCATTATAGGAGGTTTAAGTTTTTTAGGAAGTCGTTTCCGTGAGTTCGTGTGATTGCGACGACTAGGCTAAGGCCTACTGCTGCTCCGCAAACAGAGATGGTGAGTAGGATGATTGGTATTGGGGTTTGTGATAGGGTTAGTGAGGTTGAAGTGTATATGACTAATAGTATGAATAGAAGGAGCATTATGGTTTCGATACACATGAGTGCTAGTATAAGATGTTTGTGTTGTATAGATAGACTTAAAATGGTGGTTATGAAGGCTACGGTCAGTATGGTTTTGATCAGTTCCATTATTGGAGCTTATTAGTTAAGTTCTTTTGAGTCGAAATCAAATATCTGATTAGACTACTCCAACACTCTGTTCATTCTAGTCCGCCCTGAAGTCATTCGTATACGAGGCCCAGTGTGAGGATAATTAAAAGGGTGGTGGTTATGGTTGTGGTAGTGGTTGTTGGATTTGTGCTAGCGCTTCAGGGGATGGGTAAGAGTAAGATAATTTCTAAGTCAAATAAGATGAATAGGATTGCGATTAAGAAGAATTGGATGGAGATGGGGGAGCGTGCGTTGCCTAGTGGGTCAAATCCGCACTCGTATGGGGAAAGTTTATTAATATCCGGTTTTGTTGGTATTAGGGTGTTGATGGTGTATAGTAGGGTTGCTGTTGCTATGGCTATAATGATAAGGAGTGTGAGGCTAATTATTTCTTCCCTGTGGGGGCCTTATGCTTGGAGGGCATTTATACTTGTATACTAAAGAAATATGAGCCTCATCAGTATACAGAGACATATAGGAATAGTCAAACGATGTCTACAAAGTGTCAGTATCAGATTGCGGCTTCGTATCCGAAGTGGTGGGTGGTTGTAAAGTGAAATTGGATTAGGCGTATTAGGCAGATTATTAGGAAGGAAGATCCGATTATTACGTGGAGGCCGTGGAAGCCTGTGGCTACAAAAAATAGTGAGCCGTATACGCTGTCTGAGATAGTAAATGGTGTTTCTATGTATTCTGATACTTGGAGGGCTGTGAAATAGGCTCCGAGGATAATGGTGATTGTTAGTGCGTAGGAGGCTTCTTTTTTATTCCCTTTTATTATGGTGTGGTGTGATCATGTGATGGTTGCGCCGGATGAAAGTAGAACTGCGGTGTTGAGTAGGGGGACATCTATTGGGTTTAGTGGGTTGATTCCGGCTGGTGGTCATTCTGCCCCCAGTTCTGGTGTGGGTACGAGGCTGACGTGGTAGAGAGTTCAGAAGAAGCCCAGGAAGAAGAACACCTCAGATGTGATAAATAGGATTATGCCGTATCGTATGTTTTTTTGTACTCCTGGGGTATGATGTCCTTGGTAGGTACTTTCTCGAATGACGTCTCGTCATCATTGGATTAGGGTGAGTGTTAGGGTTATTAGTCCTAGTTTTAGTACTAGTGTTGTGGTTGTGTGGAATCATAAGGCTAATCCTGAGGCTAGCAGTAAGGAGCCTGCTGCTCCGGTTAAGGGTCATGGGCTTGGGTCGACTATGTGGTATTGGTGTAGTTGGTGGGTCATTATGTGTTTTCTTGTAAATAAAGGATGATTAGGAGAACGAAGACATAGGCTTGGATGCAGGCTACTGCTAGTTCTAGGAGCGTGAGTAGGAATAATAGAATTAGTGTTAATGAGCTGACAGAGATGTAGATGTTAATAAGGTTGATGGTGGCGGAGCTTACTATTGTTATAAGGAGGTGGCCGGCAGTAATGTTGGCTGTAAGTCGTACCCCTAGTGCGATGGGTCGTATCAGTAGGCTGACTGTTTCAATTAGGATTATGAAGGGGATCAGTGGAGTGGGGGAGCCTTCTGGCAGGAGGTGGGCTAGTGTTAAGGATGGTTTGTTTTTTAGGCCTGTAATAATGGTGGCTAGTCATAGAGGGAGTGCTAAGGCTATATTTATTGATAGTTGGGAGGTTGATGTGAAGGTGTATGGTAATAGACTGAGCAGGTTGGATAGTAGAATTATTAGGACAAGGCTGGCTAGTATGTGAGATCATTTTTGTCCTTTTGGGGTAAGCTGGCTTGTTATATTCGATATAAATATTTTTAGGAATCAGGTAAAGGCGGTTGTTATGCGATTTTTGAGAAGTTTTGGTTTGTGGTAGATTAGGAAAAGGGGGATTAGAATAGATAGAGGTGTTGTGGGGATTAGGGCGAGTTCTGGGCTTGTGAATTGTTCGAATATGTTTATGTTCATGGTGTGGGTAATGTTGTTGGTTTAGGTTTTAATAGAAGTTGTTTTTTTGGTTTGATGGCTAGTGTGAAAGTTTTGATTTTTAGTGTGATTAGGGTGAGAGTTAGTCAAGTTCATAGGTAGACTGTGAGGATATGTACAATGTCTAGTTGTGGCATTCACTAAGGAAAGTGTTATTTCCTCCTCAGCTTAAAAGGCTAATGCTATACAAGCTTCTTAGTGATTGCTCTGAAGTTAGTCATTGTTCGAAGTGGTATAGGGGGACGGCTTCCGCTGCGATAGGCATAAAGCTGTGGTTTGCTCCGCAAATTTCTGAGCACTGGCCGAAGAATACTCCGGTTCGAGATGTTGCTATTGGAATTTGATTTAATCGTCCTGGTACAGCGTCTACTTTGACACCTAAGGATGGGATTGCTCATGAGTGAAGCACGTCTTCTGCGGTAACTACAACTCGGGTTTGTAGGCCTGCTGGTATTACTATGCGGTGGTCTACTTCGAGTAGGCGGGGTGAGCCTTTTGAGAGGTTGTGTGTTTGTAGTATATAGGAGTCGTATGAGATGTGGGTTTCGTCTGAGTATTCATAGTTTCAGTATCATTGGTGACCGGTGGTTTTGATTGTAAGGTATGGGTCAAATACTTCTTCTATCAGGTAGAGGGATCGGACTGATGGGAGGGCTGTTAAGATGAGAATTATGATGGGGGCGGCTGTTCATGCAGCTTCTAGTTGTTCTACTTCTTCTGATGGGTCATTGTGGGTCAGGGTTGTTGCGGTTGCAGTGATAGTGAATATTAAGATTACTAGTGTTATTAAGCATGTAAGGAGGAGTACGTGATCGTGTAGGAACACAACTTCTTCTATTGTTGGGCCGAGAGCTTCTTGTAGTGATAGTTGGGTTGCGTGGGGCATTGAGAACCACAGATATTGTGATTTGACTATGACAAGGTCATGTAATGTGTTTACTAGATTCTCGGGAGGAAAGCATAAGTGTGCAGTTAACTTGAAATTAACGGGTGGCAGTTAAAGTCTGTCTCTTCTCGGGCCAGGGTCATTGTATATATGAGATATATTCCCGGATTGGGGCGTATGAGTTATTTGGTATGAAGGTTGGTTCAGTGTGAGTGTGGTAGGGGGGTGGTGTTCCGTATAGTCATTCAATGTGAGTTTTTTTTCCTAGCTGGGATGTTGGTTTACGTTTGTATGTGAGTGCTTCTCAGACAATAAATAGTGATATGAGTACTGCGATTAGAGAGATTGTTGAGCCGATTGATGAAATAGTATTTCATAGGGTAAAGGCGTCTGGGAAATCTGAGTATCGGCGTGGTATCCCAGAGAGCCCCAAGAAGTGTTGGGGGAAGAATGTTATGTTGACGCCTAAAAACATTACTCAGAATTGGGTTTTAGTTAAAGTCTGGTTTAGTGAGTATCCTGTGAACAGGGGGAATCAATGGGTGAGGCCGCCCATGATGGCAAATACTGCTCCCATGGATAGGACATAGTGGAAGTGTGCTACGACGTAGTAGGTATCGTGAAGTACGATGTCTAGGGATGAGTTTGCTAGGATGATTCCGGTCATCCCCCCGACAGTGAATAGGAAGATGAACCCCAGGGCTCAGTAGATTGGGGTCTGTCATTTGATGTGTCCTCCGGTGAGGGTGGCTAGTCAGCCAAAGACTTTGATTCCTGTTGGAATTGCGATAATTATTGTGGCTGCTGTGAAGTAGGCGCGGCTGTCGATGTCTAGGCCCACTGTAAATATGTGGTGGGCTCAGACTACGAAGCCCAGGATTGCAATAGATATTATTGCTCAGATTATGCTGGTGTATCCGAATGTGTTCTTTTTTCCTGTATAGAAAGTGATGATACTGGAAATAATGCCAAAGCCTGGTAGGATTAAAATGTAGACTTCAGGGTGTCCAAAAAATCAGAATAGGTGTTGAAATAGGACTGGGTCCCCGCCCCCGCAAGGGTCGAAGAATGTTGTGTTTAAGTTTCGGTCTGTTAGGAGCATGGTGATTGCTGCTGCGAGTACGGGTAGTGCTAGGAGTAGTATAATTGCGGTGATTATAACGGATCAGACAAAAAGGGGGATGTTAAATATTGGTATGGATTTAGGTTTTATATTGATACATGTAGTGATGAAGTTAATTGCTCCTAGAATAGATGATGCTCCGGCTAGGTGGAGTGAGAAGATGGCTAGGTCTACTGATGGGCCTGAGTGAACCAGGTTTCCGGAGAGGGGGGGGTAAACAGTTCAACCCGTGCCTGCGCCTGCTTCGACGTAGGAGGAGGATAGTAAAAGGAGTAGTGCTGGGGGTAGGAGTCAAAAGCTTATATTGTTTATTCGAGGGAAGGCTATGTCGGGGGTTCCAAGTATTAATGGGATTAGTCAGTTTCCGAACCCTCCGATTATAATGGGTATAACTATGAAGAAGATTATGATGAATGCATGGGCGGTTACTAAGACATTGAAGATCTGGTCGCTGCCGAAAAGGGACCCCGGCTGTGTTAGTTCTATGCGTATCAGGATACTTAGGCAGGCCCCGATAAGGCCGGACCATGCGCCGAATATGAGATATAGGGTTCCGATATCTTTGTGGTTTGTTGAAAATAGTCAACGGGTAATGTACACAGGTAGTATGGCTGATTTTAAGCGGTAAACTGTAAATTTACACATAGGTAATTCCTTGCTACCAGGCCCCGAGGTGTCATCATGTCAGACTGCAAATCTGAAGTCGGCCTACCGCCCGGGGCTTCTCCGTTTTTTCCCCCCCCCAAAAACGGAGAAGGTAGATTAAGGTCCGCCGGTTTGGACAGCTAGTTGTTAATTAGTTTTTTGTGGGATCGAGGCCTGCTAGTCTAGGAGCTTTAGTTTAGTTAAAATATCTGTGTTGCAAGCAGGAGATGTGGTGATGCTGCAAGCTCTGCAGAAACTAAAGTGGTGCTTTATTTGGGGCTTTGAAGGCTCCTAGTTTGTATAACTTAAGTTTCTAGATGTTTGGTGATAGGGGTAGGAGTAGTAGTATTATAGTTGCTAATGTGGTTGAGAGTAGAGGGGGTTTTTTGTGTGATAGTCGTCATTTTATTTGTGTAGTGGATGTGTGGGGGGGTATTGTTATAGTTATGATGTAGGTTAGTCGGATGTAGACGTATAGGCTAGGTAAGGAGGATATGGCTATAAGGGTGGCTTCTGTGGTTAAGTTGAAGGCGGTTATTTTGTTTAGAATAAGTCATTTTGGTATAAATCCTGTTAGGGGTGGAAGGCCTGCAAGAGATAAGGTGGTTAATAGTATGGTTAGTATGAGGCAGGGGGAAGCGGTTCATATGGTTCCTATGTCTTTAATTGTTGTTGTTGATGATGTGTTGAGTATAAGAAAGATTGGGATGGTGGTTATTGTATAGATTAGGAAGGTTAAGGTGGAGATATTTGGTGCTAGGGTAATGGTAGCTAGGATTCATCCTGTGTGAGTGATTGATGAGAAGGCTATTAGTTTTCGTATTTGGGTTTGGTTTAGTCCTCCTGCCCCCCCCACTAAAATAGACAGGATTGCTGATGAGATTAAGATTGTTAGGTTGGTGTTATTATGGTTTATTATTAGAATAGTAAGGGGGCCAATTTTTTGTCAAGTTAGGATTACTAGTGTTGTTAGTGTTGTGGTGCCTTGTGCTACTTCTGGGAGTCAGAAGTGGAATGGTGCTGCTGCTATTTTTATTATTAGGGCTAATGTAATAATTTTTATGGTCGTGGAATCTGTGGTGATAGTAATTTCTCAGTTTGATGTATTAAGTGCGTTTATGGTAGTTGCGAATAGGATGGTCATGGAGGCCAGGGTTTGTGTTAGAAAGTACTTTGTTGTTGCTTCTGTTGCTCGGGGGTGGTGTGATTTTGAGATAATTGGTACTATGGATAGGGTATTAATTTCTAGGCAAACTCAGGCTATTAGTCAGTGTGTTGTTGTGGTAATTAGGACGGTGCTTGTGATGATGCTGGTTGTAATGGTTATTAATGATGTTGGGTTGATTAGTAAGGTCCTGTGGACATTTTCGGGGTATGGGCCCGGTAGCTTTTTTAGCTGACTTTACTTAGAAAATATTATAGGGCAGTATTAGAAGTTTTGGTCTTCTAGGTCCAAGTTCGATTCTTGGTTTTCTAGTATTAAGGAGATGATTTGAACATCTGTGTTGAGGTTTTAAGCCTTTTGCATGGCCGTGCTTTGCTACCTTAATGTATAGAAACTCAGGACAGGGTCAAAAATAAAGGCAAAAATGGCTGTGTTCACCCGCGGGTGATTCGTGCTTATGAGTCGAGGTGTCGGGAGGAGTAGTAAATTTTTGGTAGTCTTAAATATCGACAGGTTTTTTTATAATATTTTTTTCTCCGCGGAAAAAAAAAATATGAAACGGTTTTAAAAAATAACTTCATATAGGATTTCGGGTTTGTAATTTTGGTATAGGAAAGTGGTATTGATTTTGGTGAAAACGTGAAAAATTGGGTAAAAAAATGCGTTCAAAGCGGGATTTCTTTAGTAATAAAGAATGGAATTTTCAGTAGTATATGAAAATATGTCTTACAATCATTAAGAGATGTATCCATATAGGAGAAGGTGCTAGACCAAGAATATAGCTCCACCTGGACTAATGGTCTACCCCGGAGAGGGGTGACGGTAACGGGCATATATGGGTGTCAGGTGAAAGGTACCCCTAAAAAGAGCAACCAGGGGCGGCCAAGCACAGGTGATAAGAACATGAGGTAGGATGTACCAGGATAAAGGGTGCGACCAAAGGCCTTGGAAAGAGCAAGTAAGGCGGGGTGGTTCCGGACCATTGAGGTGTTCTTGAAGGTGTAACCAGCGGCCTTGGAAAGGACATAGACGGGAGGAGTTACAATATATGGACGTGAAAAGCGGGACTGTGTGCTTTGATGAAAGGATAGAGGATTTCACGGGAAGGGATAAGTCATGGGACACCGGTTTGAAGTAGATAGCCATGATTACTAATAATCGAACAACCTTTGATAAGTGGAACGACCAGAAAATGAGGAAGGGAAAGGATGTGAGTGAGCCAGTTTCGTATATAATTAATTATAAGTGATATTCTCGTTTATTAGGCGTGAGGCAAAACGATTAATGTATTATTATACATAGTGAAATGAGGACATTATATGTAGAGAGTACATAAATGAGGCTAATTTCGGGATTAAAATGGTTGGGGGGGGGAGGGGGGGGGTCCTAGGAGAGTTATTTTTTTATGGTTTATTTAGAGAGTAGTTTAAGTAGTAAAATGCTGGCTTTGGGGGCCAGAGATGGTGTATCCCTCTTTGATTGGGAGGCGGGGTCCGTGGTCCCATATCTACCCTATTAGGGTAGTCCTATGTTTTAGGCACGCTTCCATTGTGGGGGGGTTCCGCAGAACGCTGTTGTCGTGTATAAGTTAAGTAGGCATATAGCTAGGGTAAGGGGCAGGTATTGTTTTCATAGTAGGTGTATAAGTTGATCGTATCGGAATCGGGGGTAAGAGGCACGGATTCATAGGAATAGGGTTGTTATGATTATTGTTTTTATTATTAGGTTGATTGTGAATAGTTCTGGGCTAGATATTCCCGGGTTTATGAATATCATTACTGATAGGGTGTTTATTAGTAAAATGTTGGTGTATTCAGCCAGGAAGAGTAGGGCGAATGGTCCGGCTGAGAATTCTAGGTTGAATCCGGAAACTAGTTCTGATTCCCCCTCTGTTAGGTCGAATGGTGATCGGTTGGTTTCTGCCAGGGTAGAGATGAATCATATTATGGCTAGGGGTCAGGATGCAAATAGGAGTCATGAGTGTTCTTGTACTTCTGTGAAGGAGGTTAAGGAGTAGTTTCCTGAGATGGTGGCTAGTGAGATGATGATTAAGCCTAATGTTACTTCATAGGAGATGATTTGGGCTACGGCTCGTATTGCACCCATGAGGGGGTATTTTGAGTTTGAGGATCATCCGGATCATAGGATGGTATATGTGAATATGCCAGATATTGCTATGATGAATAGTAGTCCTAAGTTTATGTTGGTTAGTGCGCTTGGTATAGGAATTGGTGCTCAGGCGATTAGGGCTAGGGATAGGGCAGTGATAGGGGATAGTGTGAATAAGATTGGGGATGAGAGGGTTGGTTTGGTCGTTTCTTTCGTAATTAGTTTTAGTCCGTCTGCGAAGGGTTGGAGTAGGCCGAAGGGGCCTACTAGGTTAGGGCCTTTTCGTAGTTGTATATATCCTAGTAGTTTTCGTTCTAGTAGTGTAAGAAATGCGACTGCGATAAGGATTGGTAGGATGTATAGTAGTGGGTTGATGATGTTAAGTACGGTTGAAATTATTAAGGTACGGTGGTCCTTAATTAACCTTATCTAGGTTTGTAGTGTGGGTGTTTATTAATAGGATTATTTTTGTGGTTAAAGCATGCGTGTGGTATTGGCTTTGCTGTGCCGGTCCTTTCGTACTAGGCGGAGCGTTACATAGATAGAAACTGACCTGGATTGCTCCGGTCTGAACTCAGATCACGTAGGACTGTTAATCGTTGAACAAACGAACCTTTAGTAACGGTTGCATTACTGGGATGTCCTGATCCAACATCGAGGTCGTAAACCTTCTTTTTGATATGGGCTCTTAAAGAAGATGGCGCTGTTATCCCTGGAGTAACTTATTTCAATTGTCAGTAATACTGGATCTAGTATAGGCCTGTTTGCCTAAATTTATGAGGGAGTCATGTGTTGGAAGTTCTTTTTTGTTCCAAGGTCGCCCCAACCTAAAGTAGTTATTATTGGATTTAATAGGTTCGTTAAAGCTTCACAGGGTCTTCTGGTCTTATGATGGTATTCTAGCTTTTGTACTAGGAGATCAGTTTAATTGATTTGTTATAAGAGACAGTTGGGCTCTCATTTTGCCTTTCATACAGGTCTACAATTAATAGACAAATGATTATGCTACCTTTGCACGGTTAGGATACCGCGGCCGTTTAATTTTCACTGGGCAGGCGTCGCCTTTAATACTTGTTTGGCTAAAGGTTATGTTTTTGTTAAACAGTTGGAGCCCCTGGTTGCCGAGTTCCTTTTATAACAGTTAATCTTTCTTTTTAACGCTCCTGTGTTGGGGTCACAGTTGGTTTGAAGGTGTGTATAGGTTTATTGTTTGCCTTTTGTGGTCTGTTAATTACTAGTAGTTCTTCTGTATCTAGTGGAGGGGTGCGTAAAGAGATGGGATCTTATTATTAGTTTTAGCATAATGTTATCTACTTGTGTAGGTTCACCTTTAGTTAATTTGGAGTTTTTAATAGGTGTTGGTTTTGTTTAGGTTAATTCTTTGACGATATTTTTTAGGGTGGCTGCTTGAGGGCCTACGGGGTGGTGGTGTGATAGTTTCTTGCAAATTCAGGTTGTATCCTAGGTCAACAGAGCTGTACCTCTGTTGATTATCTTTAGAGGTTAATTGGTTAAGTGCTATTCTAAAGTAGAACTTAGATTCTATTTGGGGTAGCCAGCTATCTCCGAATTCGGTAGGCGTTTCACCGCTATTTTTAAGTCTTCCCACTATTTTGCTACATAGAAGGGTGCGTCCGTTAGACTGCTTAGAAATAGCTCATTCGGTTTCGGGGTGGCGGGCTGTGACTCTTCTTGTCCGTGTGTTCTTGCTAGACCATGATGCAAAAGGTACAAGGGTTGATCTTTGCTGTTTGTTGCTTTAGTGTTTCCCTTACGGTACTCTGTTGTGACTTGTGACTGTTCGATCGCATCTACTGGGTGAATCAAATGATTTGTTTGTTTAGTAATATATGTTTGTGTTTGGTCGTGTAGTCAGCTCAAAAAGATTAATGTTAATGTCGTTCGAGTGTAGGTCGAGGGCTTTTTGTAAGCTACTTTTTGTTTCTAAGTACACTTTCCAGTACACTTACCATGTTACGACTTGCCCTGCTTGGTTATTTGGGGTCGGTTTATTAAGATTAATTGTTGTGGTGGCAGGGATGACGGGCGGTGTGTACGCACTTCATTGCGTTATGTTCAGTTAGGTGTTTTATCCCTATCTTACTGCTAAATCCGCCTTCGGGCATTAGTTTCGTAGTGCTGTTCGTATTCTTGGTTTGAGAATGTAGCCCATCTTGGTCCCTTTCATGGGTTACACCTCGACCTGTCGTTTTAGTGTAGTACTGTTTAGCTTACTTTATTTCTTTTACAAGGTAAGCTGGCGACGGCGGTATATAGACTGTTGGGCGAGAAAGGGTGGGGTTAATCGTGGATTGTCGGTTATTAGACAGGCTCCTCTAGGGCGTGATGAAGTACCGTCAAGTCTTTTAAGTTTTAAGTATGACTCGTAGTTGTTTGGCGGGCAATTGGTAGTTTAATTGTGTGTTACGGCTAGGCATAGTAGGGTATCTAATCTTAGTTTGTATCCTAGCTTTCATGAGTCAAAGTTGTGTGAAATTAGGGGGGGGAATTAATGTGACTTATGGCTTTTTACAGCCCAGTTTGGTTTCTTCCCTAAATTAGGACTGTTAATATTTAGTCATTTTTACGCCGTTAATATTATCTTGGGCCTATCGTGTAACCGCGGTCGCTGGCACGAGATTAACCGGCTCTTTATTCATTTTGCTTGGTCAAGTTTTCACTTATGGCCTAATGTTAACTACTGCTGTGTTGCCCGTGGGGGTGTGGCTGTTGCTTGGCGTCATGGCGAATGGCTGATGCCGGCTCTAGGTTTATTGTGGCTGTTTCACCGTCGTGGTGAGGCTTGCATGTATAAATAAATGATTTTTAGGTAATATGAGGTTTAAGACCAAGACCTTTGTTGAAGGGTTGTTCCATCTTAGCATTTTCAGTGCTATACTTTAAGTTTAAGCTACAGGCAAC